GATTTTCGTTTCAATCAGAGAACGTATGGTGCGGGCTGGGCTTCCACCATGCCTCCCCGTCACGCCACCCAATAGAAGACGCAAGCCCCTAAAGAAGTCAAGGTTCTTCCCCCTCACGGAGCCAAGTTCCAACTCGACCGACCGCCACTAGAAGGAGGCATTGCATTCTGTTAGCTACTTATAGCATACCTATAGAGAACATCTATCTAGGCAACCCTCTTCTCTATCCTACCTCGCCTGCCATGCAGAGCGGGAGCATTTCAGATTCTTCCGAATTCCAAGTATAAATTCATATCGAAGAGTCTTAGACTATCCTTTTTCTTGTCCATCCATTCATCGTGCGTGGCCAATTCAGTTCCTTCCATGACTTCTCTTCCATTCTGAAACCTGGCCAAGAATGTCTTGCTATTCTAGAGGTAGCTAACGCGTAATGGACCTCCCTCTCCAACTAGCAGTTCGTTGTCCGGATATTGGATATCCAGAAAGAAAGAAGGTTGAAGTTTCATTCTTACAACTCTCTTTTTGAAGCAGATAGTTCACAGTGCTCATTCTGACTGGGGAACACCTATATGGGTATGCCTATTTTTTTCAATCTATTATTGATAATAATTTTATATCTTTTTGTCAAATTTTGTATTAGTACAGCCGTACTGTTGATTACTCCAACGCTTTGGGACTGGAGCTTGGCTTGGTGTGGCCCTTTTTTCATTTCATTTCTACAATTAATGGATTTTATTCTGTCTGCAATGGAGAACCTGCCTCTTTCCATCGGAAGCGGTGGAAGCGGCGCAGGCCCTTCGCAACGACCGCTTATTGATCTAAACCTTTCTCCTGCTCCGGAGCCGGAGCCTGCCCTACCTTCGGAACTTTCGGAGGAGGAAAAGCGGGAACAGAAAGCGGCGGCACGCAGCAAAAAAGTAAAGGAGTTGAAGCTAGCTCTTTCATTCCATTGCCCAACAGCAAGTTTCTTCGGCTAAGTGCATCGGCTACTTTATGGCACCCGATTTATGACGGATCAAGACATTATACTCTGGAAGTTGTGAGACCCAGTGAGCATGTCGTGCGGAAATAGTCTTTTGCGAGCTGAGGTATTTGAGGGCCTCATGATCAGTGTTGAGAATATCAGGTAATGACGCCAATGTCGTAGCGCTTGCACTACAGCGTACAATTCAATGTCATATGTCGGATAGTTCCGACGGGGCCCATTTCATTTCTCACTAAAGTAGGCAATAGGACGACTCTCTTGACTAAGGACTGCACCTATCCCAACATGAGAAGCATCGCAGTCTACTTCAAAGATCTTGGAAAAGTAAGGTAGTGCAAGAACTGGATCCTCTGACATTTTCTGCTTAATCAGTTGGAATGTCTTTTCTGCCTCTAGGGTCCATGTGAGCTAACCATTCTTACAACCCATCTCGAGTCTTGAAAGCCGTCTTCCATTCATCACCTGGTCGGATCCGAATTTTGTGGTACCCACTTCTGAGATCTACCTTCGAGAAAACGCGTGACCCATAAAGCATATCTACAATATCTTCGAGTCGAGGTATGGGAAAACGGTATTTTTTGGTAATCTTATGGATTGCTCGACTGTCAACGCACATGCGCCATGTCCCATCCTTTTTTGGCGTTAGTTAATAGGGCAGGAACGGCACAAGGAGACATGTTTTCTCGGACCAGTCCCTTCTTTATCAATTCTGTGACTTGCCGATGTAGTTCTTCGTCTTCCTTCGGACTCATCCTGTAATGGGCCCAATGTGGAAGACTAGCTCCAGGTACTAAGTCAATTTAGTGTTGAATGTTCCTCATTGGGGGAAGCCCATGTGGCAATTCCTCTGGCATAATTAATGTCGCTAAATTCAGCGAGTATGGGTTGTAAAACGTCTGGGACAGGCGTTGGATAATTCTCCTCTTTAGCAAGCAACAAGCACATATATAGTGCGGCTTTCTTCACTCTCCGTTACGAACTTCTGTGCCGTCAAGAATTTAGGGTCTTTGGCCTTGTTACTCCCGTTTCTCCCCAAATCTTTCGAAAGCAAGAGAGTTATGTGGATTCCATCCTTATCAAATGAATAGGTATTTGGCCGAGCCTTATGGGTAACATATCTATTATACAACCATTGTCGGCCTAGCAATATGTGAAAAGCATTCATTGGTGCAACATCACACCAAACTTCATCCTTATACCTTTTCCCAATAGAAAAAGTGACAAGACATCTGGTATTCACAGGTACTTCACCACCTTTATTAAACCATTGGATCCGGTATGGGAGAGGGGACAAAGTGGAGCTCGACCGTAGGGAGAGGGTGCTTTTGCTCCTTTAGTTTTCACTTGTCGACCATTTCTCGAGAAACAAAGTTCTCGCTGCTACCCCCATCAATTAGGATCGTACACACCTTGCCACCTGACGTGCATGTGGTACGAAAGATGTTGTGCCGGAGCCATCGGTCATCTGATGGTACTGGAGAGGTAAGTAGGGTACGTTGAATCACCATTACTTCCCCTACATCACCTTCAAGAATCTCTTAGTCCTCATATTGAGGATCTGTCACATGTGCCTCAGCTACGGGCTCCTCCTCAAATGCAGCTTCCTCGTAATTTTTATCTTCAACAAGTGTCACCGGTTTTCCAGGGGCTTTGCTTGGACATTGGAAGGCTATGTGCCCTGGTTGTTGACATCTATGGCAGACACCAAAAGGGCCTCGATTTGGCAGATTTTCACGCCCGAGGATTCCTTTCCCTGTATTTGGATTTGTCGCAGGGGTTGTTGGGGCGGAAAACAGACAGCCCTAAATTCATATCCGTGCTGGACAAGGCTTTCATTCTCTTGTATTTTGACTCAGAAAGAGATATGGTGAAGGTGTGGTTAGTGCGCCGGCCCGGCTAAGAAAAAAAGAAAGACGGAAGGGCGAGGTTTGGAACCCTCAAGCAAGACATGATCTACATAATAAAACATCATAGCGCCTAGAGATACAGGTACGGTTCATCGCGTTACTTATCCAAGCGTGTTGCCGGATAGTCGGATATGCCGTACTCTGATTTTTATGAGGTTAGGAACCATTTGCTGTTACCAGCATTACTCATTATTAGGAAACGCATTCCCGTTTATAGATTTTAAGGTTAGAGTGACACGTTGTCGCTTTCGCTTTAATAATTAATGATATGGAGTCATGCAAGGAGCGCGATTTACTAATATAATAATAAGGGGTTTTCACCATCTATTTCTGCCGGAACTCTTCCTGAGTTTCCCTCCTAGCGAACGGGGAAAGCTTATCCCTCACTCGCATTCGCCTAATCGAGCAGAACGCCACTCGGCGATCATCCTACAACTGGTCCCGCCTATAGTTATATAGTGTCGAACACACATAAGTATAGATTTTTTTGTCCTTACGACGGTTGTCAAAGACCGGATCTTTGCACTTCGCGACCCTATCCGAGTATGTGCTTAGTGCAACGCCTCATAGAACAATGAAGTAATGTATCCATACGAGCTCCGGCCCTCAGCAGCTCGAATACAAAATAAACTTCTTCATTTATGTTACCTATTGTGGACCTTCAACGTTTCAAAGATAGGACTGGGAGACTCATAGAAGTCTTCTATTTAAGCATAGTCCTATATGCCATGAACTAAATGCGAGGAGAGGAGGAGAGAGAGAGAGGACCATTCCCTCGCCCACCCGGGATCAGTGCATTCCTCATTCAACTCGGAAGAATAGCCTTCTCTTATCCCATAGCCTTACCTTAGCCCTTGCAGTCTCTTTCTCTTTACAAACACGAACCGTCGTCAGGTGGCAGGCTATTGAACCACTAGAAGGGGGAACTGCTTACAAATAGAAGGAGTCAGTCCTCTTTATTAGACTTTGCCGTAGCTAGCCTGACCATTGCAAGAACTCTCCTTAGCTGCTGACTTAGGTCGAAGTGAAAGATTTGGATAGGCTATCATGAACGTAGAAGAGATTGAAGACTTGTTACACCCAATCCGACGACTATTATGACTCTTCCCCTAGGTCTCACCCTTGCCCTAGACCTAACAGCAGGAGCTGAAACTGGTAAAGGACTTTCATCTTCCTACTCCTATAGCGGAAAGCAGTACTCTTCACTTAGTCACTTCAAGAAGTATGGAATCTGACCTGTCTTTATCCGAAGTCATGATGTTACTTTAACAGATGGAATTCTTTTTATCTGCAATAAGGATTTGATAGATTCTATTCCTTACCCCTCGGAGTAGTGTTTAGGCATTCAAATCTTTTGATGCTTTTACAGCTAACCATGGACTCCATTTTATTCTATTGATAAGGAAGGACTTAGGAGAAATGTAACAGGCCTCCAGATTGAGGCGCCAAAAGTGTGATCCTAAGGCAGCCATTAATCAGTCTCACTCAGCATGTAGCTGAGAGGGTGTACACAGCAGATGAACCCTCCCATTCAGTACGAAGGAAGAAAAGCAGCAGAAGTGGGAATCAGTAATGACAAGACCTGTGACAGTGTGGATTTACATATTTTCTTTCTTCCTTATAGAAAGAATACATGCCCGACTGTAGGAATTTCTTTTATAGATGAGGGGAAGCCTTTAAGAGATAGGGGTGGAACGGCATGTCATTTACTGTTAGCTGTTAGCCTTTCTAGCGGCTTTCCTATCTTTTGTTTGCAAAGCATTCCTCTAGCAGCCAATCTTGCTTCGCCCTACAGGCCTATGCTCTATGCTATGATCGATGGTCCTCTGGCGTCAAACTATTCAACAGTAACGCTCCTTTATTCGCCTGTAACCTCTCTTTCTCCTACTCTTTCAGGGCCTTCGCCTTCGGCTTCCGCTTTCAGACAAAACTAGTAGGAAATGAGCTACGATTGATAGAGATGGCTTTTAAGGGGAACAACAACTAGGCATAACATAAATGGCTCTAATGGGAGTTGACGTATCCTCGATCTTAAGCCCCATCCCATAGGGTTCGACTTGACTTCAAGAGCTAGAAGAGCTACGAGCTGAGGTTGGTCGTAGATCTCGTCTAAGGCTTCTGAGTGGTTATTCCTTTACTTTATAGGATTAGCTTTCTATTTTCTTGTTCTTACTTGAAGTTTGGAAAAGATAGATAAGGACAGAATGTATTCTATCTCTCAAGCTCGGTCATTCCTTCTTCAATCTTTCCCTCGGCAAATCAGATTTGGCTCAAGCTCAAGATGAACTAGACAACTAACAGAAAACTTTTTAAGTGAAATAGATAGTCCAACCAAGGTTGCTTATAGCAAGCACTCGGCCTTAAGGCAGGTCAAGGGACCAGTTCTTCCTCCGAAATGACCCCTATCTGAGAAGCGCCAATCACTATTGTAAGAAGTGGAAAGCCAGGTTGCCTTCCGGCGAGAAAGAAAAAAAGGCTTTTCACACAGGACATAAGCGCTCTTGGTGGGTTAATAAATCATTAAAGACTGGTGCAGCTTCGGCGTGAGCTCGAACGTGGGATTTACTCCTCTGTCGCCAAAAGCTTCGATCTTTCCTCCTTCAACCCGCCTACCTTTCCCCCTCGCCCAACAAGCCTTCAACTGGATCAATCTTCGGGGACTGTATTCAGTACCAAGGTGATGGGTGTTTTTAAATTCCCAGAAACGGAAACCGGAAATCCTGCACCGCTCGAAGCCCTTTCTATTCTATCTTAGGACATCGGACATAAAAACTTGAATAAAAGAGAACTTAAATCAAGTAGATAGACTTGTACTAAGTGATCCGCCTTTGAAAGGCGTTATAGAGGCCCAGTCGCTAGCTGCCTAAACTTTCGAATGATCATCATCAGAATCATTCTAACCGGGCAGGTGTCAGACTCTGCTGAGGGAGTCAGGTGGACACTCCTCAGCCCGCGGTTTTGCGAAAGCAGCGTATCTAGGAAGGGCGGAGTTTCAAGTTGGGTCGAAGGAGGAAGGCAACTCTTTCAAGACAGAGGATTGGCCCTCCTTTCTTCGATGCGTACCAGCTCCGGAACGGAGTAGTCCTTTTCCCGCCCATTTACTTAGGAACCTAACTGGAGCTACAGATAAAATTGGCTCTTCAGTCCTGAACGAATGGAATGGACTTTCCTTCTTTTTAGCTAACCTTTCCGCTGGAACCTCTCTTTCGGATCCCATGTCAAAAGAACGCCGATCTTGAGAAAGGAGAAAACTATAAAATGTCTCAGGGGCTAGCCCCCCTTCACAGAGCGTATCGAACCGAACACTTGTTCTTATATTTACCGAGGAATTGGATCCTAAGAGATAAGCATAGGAGCTTATCTCATCTTGAAGTGTCTCTTAACCCCCTTGGTTTCGGGGTGGACCCTTTCACTCTATTTTCTTGGAAAGAGCAATAAGAGAAAAGATGATAATGTAGATAGAGCCTTCCAAGGAAAGTTTCCGAATAGGAAATATGCTAGCTATGCTCATCAAAGTACCAGACTTGATCATGTCTGTTCCACTTGTCCTAAAATCAAAGTACAAGCAACTCTTCCTCAATGACGAAACGGAATGTACTGGATTTTTAGCAGGTAAACTGGGTGGGTGCTAACTCCAAGATGTAGCAAGCAATCAGTACACGAATTCACGCTGGAGTCGTATCCACTTATGTGCTTGTTCATCGGCGTCGCCCCGTGAGGAGAAAAGAGAGTAGTAGGCCGGTGTAGCTTCAACCTTCCCTTTTGTTGGTTGTTGACCAACGGAAGGGAAGGGATTTTCTTTTTCTCATTGCTTGGGACAAGTAAAGAAGGCGGCTTACTAGCTAGCGAAGCGACTCAACAACAACATATCGTTAGAAAGAACGGACTCTTAGTCATCCGAAGGAAGAAAGTACCTTTGCGAGCGAAGCGACTTCTCCAATAACAATAAGTAGTTAACCCGCGATTTCCCTTCTAACCCCTAGGAAGGGGCATACTGAGCAGATGAAGCAATCATCAGAAAGAGTACCCATCTTCTGCTGGTCCTCAATGGGACGGAAACTGCTAAAGACAAGCAAAAACCAAAGGATGAGCTTTCTTTCATCGGACTAATGTATCTACAACTACATCCCCGAGCGGTATGTTATAGAAAGGGAAAGGAAGGCCTATCTCCAGAGTCGAAGACAGGATCTCTTGCTACCTTCTTTCTCCGAGTGAGCGGGATTGCTATATGCTTAACACATGCAAGTCGAGTCTTCTAATTCTGCGGCATGGTTTAGTTGGGCTCGCTACCTCTCTCGTTTTAGCCCTAAAAAAAGAGAAGCCTGTACATACAAGGGGTTTCCTCCTAGACGTAGGGGTGAAGGAACCTAAGCCAGGGAAAGCCCTATTCCTAACGGGATCTGCCCTACGCTTGCTTTCACTCGCCGCTGCTGCCCGCAATGACCGCTCTTAAAGCAAGAAATGAAGAAGTTCCAGGCTTGAAAGGAGGCGTTGAAAGATCGGAGGAATAGTGAAAGAAAGAGAAGGGGAAGAAGCGGGGTAGAGGAATTGGTCGACTCATCAGGCTCATGACCTGAAGACTGCAGGTTCGAATCCTGTCCTCGCCTAATCAGTGGAACATTATTCACCGGGATACAAGGCTGGTCCCAACCCGTCTACCAATGTCATTTCATGAAGATGGACACTGGCTTGGGGGCGGGCGCCTACCGACATATAATCGGTACAGCCGCTATAGAATCTTCTTACTATGAATAATCGTTCCACCCTATTCTCCGCTCTACTACGATTAGTGCCTCTAAAATGGCAGAGAATTTTTGAACACTCTCGTATGATCAAGTATTACTTCGTACTCCGAAGATTTAGGAAGAAAGTCTTCTTATTGGGCAAACAAGGTACTCTTTTTAAGAAATCGATGCCTTTCCTCTTTGTAGCAACAGTGTCCAGTCTTTTCTATCTTCTTTGTCTGAAAATCGGTTTGATTTGCTTCACCTATGCGAATTTCTACCAATTCTTATTTTATTCATCAAAGCTCATCCTCGGTTCGATTTCTTTCATGCCTTACTGGAAAAGGTTGGGTTCTCTCTGGGCATATCCTTTGCTCTAAGAGGGGTGGGCTGCTGCTGCTCAGCAGGGCTTGCCTTGACAGTAGCCTTTGCTTTACGAGCGGTGCTCACAGGCGAGGGCTTAACTAATATGATGGCTCCCTCAGGGGGTTCCTCCAGCTGGAAGGAGGACACCCGTGAAATCGATATCTTTCTGGAGTCTTCTTGGGAAACAGATCAATACACGCTCAAATAAAAGAGCTTGTTCAGGTCCATTGTGAAAAAAAACCCTGTAATAGGGGGCTGTCCCGCTTTCCCGAGCAAGACGAAGTGTACGCCCAGGGGGCAAGGAACTTGATGGGGGATTTGGAGATCTCTTCGGAGATGGATACAAACACCCTCCGAAGCTGGGACGAAGCCGTCCAAGACCCAGCTCTCCTGAAATCCCTCATTAAGGATCACTTCCCCGATTAGTGAAAGCTATGAGGGATGGTCGACTTTGAAAGATGGAAACCGGGGAGTTGGCTGATAAAGATGGACAGTAAGGATCGCGTAATATTAATTTGTCGGCCTCGTCATCGAAAGCGGCTTCCAATTGCTCGGAGATTCTCAGCTATATGGGGGGCTTGGATGGTGAGCAAAAACAATTGATCAAGAAGTTGGTAAACTTTCGCATGAAAGAAGGTAAAAGAACAAGAGTTCGTGCTATTGTTTATCAAACTTTTCATCGCCCAGCTCGAACTGAACGCGATGTAATCAAACTTATGGTTGACGCCCTAGAGAATATAAAGCCCATATGCGAAGTGGAAAAAGTAGGAATAGCAGGTACTATTTATGATGTCCCTGGGATTGTAGCCAGGGATCGTCAACAAACCTTAGCTATTCGTTGGATCCTTGAAGGAGCTTTCAAACGACGTATAAGTCACAGGATAAGCTTAGAGAAATGTTCATTTGCTGAGATACTGGATGCTTACCGAAAGAGGGGAATTGCACGTAAGAAAAGGGAGAATCTTCATGGACTGGCTTCCACCAATCGAAGTTTCGCGCATTTCAGATGGTGGTAAAGTGAGACCACATAAAGAGCTCTTCCTCATTCAGTCAGATTATTCAGTAAGATATGGTTCCTTTTTCCTTTTTGTTTGAATCTTCATATAGAAAGCCGGCTTCCTCATACTCCTCTCTTCATTCATTGAGTTGGAGGAATCCATAGGAGGCCCGCCCGTTATGCATTGCATGAAAGAACCTTTCTTTGTATGACTTCTCTTTTGCCTCAGGTCGAATGAATACGAAAGGGAGATCAATAAAAAAATAGGCCATGAATGAAGAAGTAGTGGGCCTTTCACCCTCTTTCTAGTGACTCGGGGAGCTGATCTGATAAATGCACTTCAAAGGGAGGGAAGCTAGGTTTCCCATGTTGGTATGGCCGGGCATAAAAGATTTTGAAGTTAGGTCAAAAAGAAGAGGTAGAGAGAGAGAACAGAACGGAACCGATAGCCCTGAATTATGTCAGGGCAAGAGAAAGAAAAGTAAGGACTCTCGTTTTCCGCATACGCATATAGGCTGTGAAAAAGAAAAAGAAGTAAACTTTTATAATTTTATAATAGAGAAAGAGAGTGATTCGTCTACTTTTACTTCGAGCGATGGGAGCGAGGCGGCAGATAGGGAAAGAGCGTCGTCGGAAATGAAGCTCGAGATAGGGAAAGCAAAGATGCATATTCGTCAAGCAGAAAGAAAGGAGTCAACCGCATATAGGGAAGAAGAAGTAAGCATCCCCCGGAACAATAGAAGAAGAGAAGGATTTGTTGACCTGGGAAAAACATATAGGCTGAGAAAGCTTACTCAACTACAAGACAAGTCTGAGGACAGAAGCTTTAAGAGCTTTAATATTAATAGGGGATTTCCACCGAAAGGAAAGGCTTCTTATCTTAATAGGAAGAAGGGAATCAAGCCCGATAGCAAACTCAACTCCTCTTTACCTTCCTATTCGACAGCCGAAGGAGGAGGGTGGCAGCATCAATCCCTGAGTCCTTTACTTATATCCCCAATGAAGGTAAGCAACTCGCGTTTTATAATATAATGATAATGATTGCAATAATATTGGTCCTTAGACACGCTTGTATCGCTTACAGGTGCTAGGGTTGAGCCAGAAATTTTAAAATCTGTTCCCGGGCCCGCACCAGAAGAGGGGACTTTACAACCGGAAGTGCAACAAAGGCAGCTCGTGAAGTTGCGAAAGAAGAAGTCAGCATCCAGAGCCCTTGTGAAGCGACAACCATACAAAGAAAGTTGGTGTGAGGTTGTTTTTTGGCAAACAGAGGCAAGCTCCAGCGACGGAGAGTTCATCGACTTCCTCTCCTTCTTCTGATAAAGAAGTTGCTGATGATGTCGCCGAGAGATCACCAGAATAAGAGCAGGCTGCAGCGACTGAAAGTGACAAAACAACTAGCTCTTCTGAAAAGGGTTGAGAAAGTACACCAATAACCGGGGAGTTTGCTTCAACCCCCGAGAGGTCATCTTCCTCTAATAGGGATATGTCTTCGGCAGCAGGAGAGCATACCATATCTGCTACAAGAAGCGAAACTGGCCCTAGTATGCCGGCTTCTTCTGAACCTTCTCATACCAGGGCACCAATTAGCATTAGCTCAGGGAGCGCTTCACAATTCAGCTCCGAGTAATGTTCCTTGGCTAGATGACACAGCTTCAGGGGAAAGAATGGAATGCGTCAACGGAAGGGAAGCACCCGTTTTGAGCTGCTTAGAGAAAGCAATAAATAGATGCTCTGGGGAAATCTGCACAATGATATCCTTTTTGAGCATGAGGATATATCCGAGAAAGATGCACCTAGAAGCACGGGGTGACTCACGAGAGACGGCGGGAAAGCATTTCCAGCCAAAAGCATGTGTGAGCAGGAGCCCGGTGAAAAGGGGAAGAGCTGGATGGGGGAGATATTACCCCCCTAAGAGGTGCCCATAGATGAGAGATGAGAAAGCAGTCATGACTGCATCGGCCCGAGGGATCGGTCGGAAAATACAGCAAGAAATGCCTCTCGTACTACGGCTTCTCGTACCCAGCCAAAGGCCAGAGAAAGCCGTGATCCATGAGTTTCCTCCGTTAATCGTTCAATATTGCCTTGCCTCGCCTCGCCTTTAGGTTAGGCAGAGTCTAAGATATGAAATTCTATATACGAATAGGGCTGGCTGGTCCTAACGTCTTTCATCTCCCGGCTAAAGGGGCTTCTTCGAAGGGTGCAGACGTTGATTCCTGCCCCATTGTCAACCACTGTTCGTCTAATCCTGCTGTCTCCTCCCTATCGTACGTAAGTTCGGAGGTTTCCGAGTGATATTGAATGGATTCCACCGCGCAAGAAGACTACCGCTCTTTGGAGAACAGAACTCCATTAGCCAATGAATATATAGGTTAACGCCCGGAACCAATCATTGAAGAAGCAGCAGCCGAGAATACCTGTAATTGACCCCCTTCCCCTTGGCCTGTAGATAGCATTTATACTTTTCTGGGATTTCCTTCGCACCTTCTAAGGCTATAGGCTTGCTTCTTTCAACGACCGGCCACTCTACTGAATTCCTGACAGCAAACGAGCGGAATACTTTACCCGAGTAGGAGGGAAATGCAACGAGCACTAGCGCGCTTCGGCCTTCGAGCCTACGCTTGCTTTACGCGAGCAATGAGGATGCGCGTTACTAAGGCTTTAGGCTTGAGCTCTTGGAGTTGCTTGTTTGCTTGTTGGGAGTCTGCTGTTTCCCATGCTTGTCTTTGTTAGCGATCGAACCATCTCGAAAGCACTAGGATCCGGATCTGTCTTATTGACCGGCTTTTAGACTTTGAACTGGCAAGTGGCAAGGTACGGTTGGACGTGCCCGCGAAACCATATGATAATGTAGAGTAGGCTAGGCTTGGAGATGAACATCTTAAGTTTTTTATTCAAAATATGAAATTTCCTGCTCTTCTGTACTTCACTTCTGGTAAGTCTCATCGGTCTTCTGGCAATATCCGGCATATAATCGATTCTTTGACCGGCTTTGGTCGAGCAACCGAAACATTTCTTGAACGGCCACAGCCTACATAACTCGTCTCCCTCTTTTCAAGGAAGTGAGTATCAGACCGTATGTAGTTATCGGTCCTTTTTATACAGTTCCTGACAGGTGCTTTTGTGGCTCTTCACTCCAGCCCTGAAGTATTCTGTGAGCCCAATCTGTTTAACGTGGGCCCTCCATTATGAGAGTTAAGTAAGGAAAGAAAGTGGTGAAGACTATACCACCCATCTCAGCCACTTCATACTAGGGGGCATAGTTGATTAAATTGATGAAGTTAAAAAGCTCTTCGAATAACCAACTAGTGGATCCACGTAAAATCATATCATAATAGGAGATACCCTGGCATTTGAAGAGCTTCGTTTCCCATTACAGCGCGAATAAGATCAGGTATGCTCCACTCCGGAGGTAATTGTGTTCAACCAACTCTGCGGATTTTTCGCAGATTTCATGAAATAATCGGTCTAACTCAGGTGGAGCGCTTTCCGCGTCCGACCTAGTTGAAGAAAGAGTCGAAGAGCTACTTTTTGAAGGGAACGAAAAAGGATCACTATGCATAAATCGTAAATCACTTGGCGTTGGATTTCCATAAACAACTATTTGTTTTTCCATTGTAGTATTTCGACAATAAAATTCCCTCCAGACAGAAGGAGACTCCTTCCTGTAGGAGTCGTGAAGAACTATAGAGAACTTTTGTTGGTTGTTTACCAACGGAAAGCATGGGAGAAAGAAAGATGCACAAAGAAGGGCGCTAGCGCCCGCCCAGATCAAGGGCGGTCTCTTTTAGAAACAAAAGAGCGAAAGTACAGGCTCCCCCGGCCCTCGCTCTGAAGACTGGAAAAGGTCTTTTCCATTGCCAGTTTGGAAAACTCTCTTAATCTCAGTACAGTAAGCGATTAGATTGTCAGTCGAGTCGCCATCCATAAGAAGGAATCATTAATGAAAGAGTCATGACGTAGCCACCGGTTACCGACCCAAGTAGGGTACTATTGGGCGATGGTTCCTTGTCTTTTGCCTTTCGATCTGGATTCTCTTCTTATGAAACGGTTTCCCTTGTCTTTGATTGGTGGAGAAGTAGTCACCGTTGACCGACCTAGTAAGGTACCTTTGGGCGGTGGTACCTTCTCTTTCCATCTCACAACAAGAGCGACTCAACAATCGAATCTGAATCTATATTGTATAATATAAAAGAAAAGAGAGATTTTGGCGCACTAGTGTAGTCAGGGGGGCCGAATATCAAGTCTAGTTCCGCTTGCTACTAGCGCACTACGGCTTGACTAGCATGTGTTAAGCATATATCCCGCGTTCGTTCCGTCATGTTCTTGTTATGGCCGTATCTTGCTGGGTAGGAAAGAAAGCTTCTGTGTCCCCGTCCGTCGCGCTGTGTCAGAGGCCATCGATCAACCCAATCCTCCCCTTCCGATGGATACCTCTCCCTCGCTTGCTCTGTCCATCGGAATAAATTACCCTTTTCTCGTTCCGGTGCAGGAGTGAGGGAAGCTTGCTTCGATTTCGATTGCCTGCTATTTGTTATCCCGAATAAGAAGTTCTGACAAGGGGGCCGGTCTCACTCCTATCTGGTGGAACTCCTATTTCGACGGCCGATATCCCTATTGTGTGCTCTCCAAAAAGATGAGTTCAATCCTTTATTCGCCTTGAACTCAGGAGAATCAGTCCGGTGCAGCTCATCCCTAATCGCCTTTCTCTCCGGGGGTCCTTCCATCCGACTAAGATTCCTCAGTTCGACGAAGTGAAAGAAATAAAGCTTTATCCGATTAAAGACTTAAAGAAAAAAAAAGATTACCGCGAAAGAGGTTTATAAAGAAAAGCCGGCCGGCCTTCAATCCGAAGCATCTTATAGAAGGATGCTCGCTTTCTGACCCCTCATTTGTTTCACCAAAAAAAGAACACAACATCTGCTCCCTCCTGCCTCCTTCGGACCCTCTCTTGAAGATCATCGCTTACGCTCCTCTTCTCCTTCTCTTGAATCCCCTGAGTCCCTTTCTCCACTCAGCTACTTCTCTTTACAGACCCTCGGCTCTTGGAATAGCATATGATATGGGAACAAAGGAGGGCCCTTAATCCCAGATCCGGTTGTCAGGGTTGAATTAGTCGCAAAACACCGCCGAAGCGGTGGATTCTGTTTACCTATAACCAGTAGCGGAGTAAATTCCATTGAATCATCAGCCGTTGTTTAACATCAGCAGTCCCATCAACAGCATCAGCATAAAAAGCGGGGTCTCAGAACACGACTTCTTGGAACATATGAGAATGTTGGAACTGATGGGAACACTCCCATTCCAATGTACAGGGCGGTCCAAAGCCCGAGAAATTCTGGGAACTAGAGATGTTGAAAGCGGGAGCACTAGAAAATCCCGTTTCTGAAATGCATGGAGAACGGAAAAGCGGAGCGAAATGGGGTACTGAGAAAAGGATCCACCCGAGCCGGCCGTCTTTGTCTCCACCTCTGCGTTCGTGGAAAGCCTTTGTGAGTTTGCCGAGGAGGAGCCCACTTCAAACCGGGAAGGATGATCTCTTCTGATAATGCGGATACTATTATAAATTTTTCCATCTGGCATAACAAGTCTTGAAGCAAGGGTAGCTAATACATCAGCACGGTCGTTCCCTGTACGACCAACATGGTTCAACGTAATGGAATCAAAGAGCCCCATGAGCTTCAAAGCCTTGTCCCTATAAGGGAGAAGATTCACCCGGTACTCTCCGTTCATCTGCTTTACAACGAGTTGAGAGTCTCCGGTAAGCTCGTGGATTCCCATCTGAATTGCCCAATTCCAGGCCTAGAACGAAGGCCTCATATTCCGCTACATTATTCGTGCACGAGAACAGAAGTTTGAAAGAGACTGCGGAATTATACTTTTTTCGGGCGATACGAACACAAGTCCAATCCCAGCAGCCTTACTTGTGACAGACCCATCGAAATACAGAACCCAGCTCTATCAGCAGTCTGTCTCAACGACCAACACCTCTGAATCTGGTAAATTTGAGGATATGTCTGATCGGTCGAGAACGGGATTCTCCGCTAAGAGATCGGCGATAGCCTGGCCCTTGATAGCCCTCTTAGGGACAGAAGTGATCTCGAATTCTGAGAATTTGAAGAGCCATCTGGCTGACCTTCCCGATAGGACTGGTTGTGATAGAAGATAACGGATAGGGTCAGATTTCGTCACCAAATGTACTTTGTGGGAGAGCATAGTTTGCCTCAGCTTCTGTGCCCAAAGCAGCAAGAAATATAATTCGACTTTCGGATCACGAGTCTCCGCTGGCTGCATCACCCTGCTCAGATAGTATATAGGTCTTTCCTTCCCCGACTCATCTAACTGCGCTAATAGTACTCCCAATGAGGATTCGGTAGAAGAAAGATAGAGAATGAACGGTTGGTTTGCCTTTTTTGGGCGCCATAAGAGTTGGGGGAGCTAGTAGCTCCTTCTTCATTGCAAGAAAGACCCTTTCACAATCTTCGTCCCATATGTATTGAACATCTTTCTTAAGTAGCTTCATGAGTGGCTTTATCTTCTCTGATAAATTTGGTATAAACCGGCAGATATATTCAAGCTTTCCCAAGAAACTTTTCAACTGTTTGACGGTGGCAGGATGAGGCATGTCCGTTATGGCCTTAATCGTATCCGGTCTGCGTCCGATCCGTCAATGACCGTGATTCCAATTTCTCCCATCGTGATATTATCCTTGGGTATGGCTTGCCATAAAGAACAGGAGGGGCAGCTAATCCAGGCATTCGTTACCATATCAATGCTTGCATCCTCGCGGCTGTAAACTCTCAGATATTCTTTTGATTTGCTTTGCAAGGCCATTTGAACTATGTAGTTGAGGTCACTGTACAAGTTTGCCGTTACCAAGCTGGCGAGTGAGACTGACGTACCTAGCTGAAGAGCCACAGCCACTGGTAATAATGCCCTAGGGATCTTATTCTCCGGAGGCATCATAGAAAAAAATTTGTACAACCAATATAAATATAGAAGGATCCCAAAGTGTTTGATCTCTCTCGATGGATGACGATGAAAATGTTGTATCCAGACTGAAGGTCGAACAAATCTCTTCTGCCTTTCTGAGAAGATGATTTTCAAGCGCCTGCAGCAAAGGACTATTTGCCGGAACTTGGAGATTTGTTGGAGAAACTCCTTGGATGGGCAAGTTCCCTAACACATGTGCATCCTCCAACGTTCACCCTATTTCGCCAATTTGGGAGATAAAAGTACCTGTATGTTCGTGCCAATATGATATCACCTCTTTCAACAATGTTGGATCGGGTTGAAAAGCGATTCTGGTTGCTCTAATGGCATTTGAGATGCCCACGCGCTCCCAATGCGTTGTGAAATAAGGATCCTTACTGACCTCATCCAAGCAGGCCAACCACCATACGCTGGGAGATGACCACCCTTTATACAAGATTTCCGGCATCACTGCTCGTTGAGCACTGACCATCTGCATCAGAGTGGGTTTGATTGGTATCTCTGTAGTAGTATTGAAATTCCCAGCCTGAGCAACATCTTGCCCTCGCGCACGATCCCGAGCTCGAGCATGTTTACAGATTCGGTGATGTCTTGAAAAAGGCCTGCGGGTCCTTGAGCTGAATATTCTGGATACTGATGACGGAGGTTATGGGGATTTTAGTTCTCCTTCTGCCAATAATTTCCTTATACTGGGGGCTACCGAGGAACACTTTGATGATGTGACCTTTCAGTTCCTCACATACATGATTGCTGAGGTCCGTACGCGGACGCCGTTCCGTACCCTTCACAAACCTTGTACTCTAAAGAGAACTCCATTGTTTACAATGACGATTGCTTTGTTGAAAGATATTGGGCTTCGCCAAGTCGCTATCGCTCTGTTTCGCTGATCGCACTTGTTGTACCAACTGGCGTGCAATCTGCGAGGGGGCTTCTTGTTTATACGGATATTAGCGGATATTAGCCGGAGATTTCCCCGTCGGGCAGAAATAATCGACGCAAAGAAGTACGGCTGTACATGAACCTTTGGAGTACGAGCTTCGAAGGAGTACGAGCTTCGAAGGGGTACGAGTTTCCCGAGAGGAGCTTCTTTGTACGAGCCTTGAAAGAGTACGAGCTTCCCAGTACGAACTCCTGACTATGAGCCTATCCACACGACCTCACTTTGATAATGATTCTTCTTCTGTTACTACCAGGAGCGAACGGTCTATGGACACTCCTAAGTAGAGAGTCTTTATTGTGTATGTATATTGTGTGTCCTCTCTCTCACGTCCGTATGTACCAATTTAGGTGTAGGTTCCCTCGTAAGTTCAGTCAGTTATTTTGGGGATGTAGTACGGTAGGGAATGTTTTAGAAGCAATAAGTGGGAGACAGCTGTCACCAGCTCATCAGCAATCACGGGGAGTTAGTTGGTCCCACGTGTGCACTTTTTCGATCGGCCAATAGCACACTGCCACGTGCTGGTTGGTGATTGGCGAGAGCCCAGCTCTAATCCCTATAAATAGGGGTTGTCTCCCTCATTTCAGGGAGAGAGTTCGGACAGACTTTGAAGAAGATAAATTTGAGACTAAGCTTCTGAGCGAGAGTCTCTGAGCTTTAGCGTGTCCTTGTGAGAGAGAGAGAAGAGAGAAATTGTTGTAATTCCTTGGTCCTCATGCAAGACCCCGCTTATGTATTAACAGTTTTAGTGCATGAGATTGAATGTTCCTCTCCCTCCTCTTGAATACTTCTTATTCCTGCAACTCGATCTGCACCGCAAGAAGACAGTGACCTTCGCTAAGTCGATCTAGATTTAGCGTGAGGAAAAGCGAGAAACCTGCTTATATCAAAAGAGTATGGTGCACTTCTCCACCCCGGCTCACGGATCTAGTGGTTGCGGAAACGGAAACGCTTACGTTTACATAATAGGGGGCCTAGAAGTCACCTTTGCCTGTTCCTTTACTCCGCCCTCACTCGGGTCTCTTGAAAGCGAGCCCCGTCACCCGAAAAGCAAACGTCAAGCTCTACTGACGAGCACCTGCCTAGGAGCAGGAGTGAGGCTCGAGAGACCTTTTCATCCCCCCGCTTGACTGCTCTGCACAGAGTGAGTGCGTGTCACTGCCTTACTCCTCACTCAAGGGCTTGCTTTCGAGAAAAAAACTGCTTTATGTCTCAATCAACTAGCTAGCGACTGCTTTCTGACTGCGAACCTTCCCACTGCACCTTTCCAGAAAAGACTGACTGGCTAAACAACTGAGCTGGCAATACTGACTACTGTCTAGCCAGCAGTCTAGCCAGAGAGTTTTTCTCCAATCCGCTAGTGACAGTGACTGTTCTCATGCCCGTATCGCTTGACTGACAAGACTAGTGACTAGCCGCCTAGACAGCGGACAAGCCGGAAGGATTTTCAAATCAAGCCAAGCAGACAGAGAATCAAATTCTTTTGGCTCGCTAAAAGCGCTTTTGCTCCTCCTTCGGACAACTAACCTCTCCAGACTGTTTTCAATCCCATGGTAACCGGTTTTCCTTTGAAGTTCTTGCCATGAGTCAAACACTCTTTCCAGCTACCTCAGACACTGGTGGGTGACACTACCAAGCTTGGATTGGACTAACAACTGCTTTCAAGCCTGGAACTGCAACTCGCACTTGACGCCCTTCGATGGCAGGAGTGGTCCTCTCATTACCTGAGTTAACAGGGCTAGGATAGGATACCCTTTTTTAGTCCTACTAGCTAACAAGAAAGACTGGACTCGCTAGACTGGCATACCAGACTGGCCTACCCTACTAGATAGACTGGCTAGGCTAGCTGACAAGAAAGAAGACCTACTAGACTGGCTAGCAAGACAGACTGGATTCGCTAGACAGATAAGAGTGGACGTTACCCTCCTACACCCTCGGGGGGTGGATCGGGAGCTCTGGACGAGCTCCCTTGCGACTCGCACTGGTACAGGAACTGGAAACGCTTGACGCCCTTGCTGCTCCCGAATAGCTACGGCTACATGGTTGTCCTCGAGCACGAATCAAGTGACTTGTTGAACGGTTGTTCTACTGTACAGTGGGTGGGGCTAGGAAGACCTATGAAATGACCCTTCTTGGAAAGAAGGAACTCTTTAGGTTGAAGCTCGCTCGTGAGCGGTGAGATATTTCCCCCGCTTCTTCGCTACTGAAACGGCGAACAGCCCAGCCCTACTGAAATTCTATTTACTTTCTCTAAAGTAGTGAATTCTTCATTTATTTCTATATGTCGATGTCGTTGCTTTTTACTCAACCACATCTTCCTCATTTGATTTGCCTTACAAACAAGGGGGGTTTGCGTTTGATTGTGAGTGATCCAGCAGGATAGGTGTGTCTTACATACAGAACGGACACTCCTGATCTGATGCTGAGTCCCAGGGCTGGTTCAGTTCGGCCGCCATGTTACTTGGCTTGCTAAGAGAGTGCAGCCATAGCAGTAGAGAGAAAAGAAGGAGCAGAAACATAGATTTGAGAAAGCTGCCCTGTAGTTGTGTAGATCTGCAGAGCAGAATTATAAAATCAGAGACCGAAGAGAGATGATGACAGACAAGAATTAGATGCAGATCTGAAATCTGCAAGTCCTTTGGGCAGAAAAGAGGATAAGAGCTCGAAGAGATGAAGTTGATCGAAGAAGAGGAGATAACAGTAAGAAAGGAGGATAGGGAAGTTAGGGTGAGAAGAAGAGATGGTGACGGACTGAGGGATGGAGGGTCTTGGGTGACAGAGTGAAGGTTGGGGGAGTATCGGGTGTTGGAATGGGAGAGCCTTCGCTAGCGCTTTGGATGAGCACAAGCTCACCCTCGCCCGCCTATCGTATCGGCTTGGCTTGGTTTCCTTCCTTCGCTTATATTATAGGTGGCGGCTTGGCTTCGCTATCGCTCATGACTTGTATTGTAGTCTCCGTAGTCGAGTCGGCCTGCCTCCTTCATTCTAGAAGCAGTAGCTTCCGCGCTGCCTACAGACTAGAAGCTTCGCTTCCCCCCTACCTTTCCGCTACTGGCCTGCTAACCAGGATCGTCAAGGTTCACCTGACTCTCTCTGAATCTGTATCTTTCTTTTGCCGGTCTTCTGTAAGATAAGAAGAAGATTCTATCCTCTCTAGAAGATAGGGGAGCAGAGTCTTGTGTCTTTCACTTATGTTAAGCGCTTGACTGAATTACCTTAATAGCAAGCCGGTCTATGGATCTAGGTGCACCGGGAGGGCGGAGTCGGAAGGGGAATGCCTGGGGAAGAATTAGCCCTTGATAAGGACTGAGCGATGGGAGAGGAGAGGTCGGGACGACCGGGAAACTGCCAGTAGGAGCAAAGAGAGAAAGAGAAGAGGGGAACTCATGAAGCTATAGAAAGGCTAGTTGAAAGCCTTAAGAGAGGCACACGAAGGGAAAATCAAAGAGAAGGAAAACCTTAGCTCCTAGCAGACTGCTTGAACTACCCTTATAAAACTACCAGTACAGGAACGAAATTAAGCTACTTACTAACAGCAGGAGATAATTACTTCTTCCGCTCACCGGGTTAGCAGCCATATTGAGTACTAATAGCTACTCGGAGAGGAAGTCAAAACTAGATAGACGGATAGGAACTAAAAAAAAGAGAGCTCATATTCGAGAGGAGACAAGCTACCTTAGCTCATTACTTAATAAAGGCAGGAATGTGGGGCCAGAACAGCTACCAACCTTCAAGAGCTAACAGTTAGGTTAAGGAATTGGGCTTCTGAACTCTTCCTTTAGCTCATTAGTTATGACCGTCCATAGGGCAAGCAGCTAACTTCCTTCTTAGGCGTAGCGGGGATAAAAAGGATTCGGCTCGGTCCATAGCATACAAGAACCTTAGAAGCCTTATTACACTACCAAAACAGGAAGGAAGTTAATGCGTGTCGCAGTAACCTCCTCGCTACTTGCAACTCGGAGAAAAAGGCCGGAGGAGGAAGTCTCTGTCTTGCAGCCTTATATTAAGATATTTTTTCTTTATTAACAGCAGCTCGTCGGGTTAGCTACCAGATAGAATACATTATCTTCTGGACGGGGTATAGTAAGCCCGTCCAGAAGATGTCGAAGGAAGCCCGGTAAGCCCGCCAATAAAGTTCCCAAGCCTTCAAGCCAACCCCAGGCAAGAAGAAGGAGGGGATCCCTTAACAAAACAAGTGCTCCTATCTCGCTAAGTGAGTTTGCTTTCCCGTCCGTCCTCCCCTCCGCTAGTAGCTGGTTATAGAGCTTCCGCTGGGTGACGGAGTGCGGGCATCGATCGAAAGAATAAGGGGGATCTAAAGTCTGGAAGGGCCTTCTCCTGAGTCGGCCTTTGTTTTTGTTTAAAAGCGTGCTTCCGGTCTTGCATCTCAATACGGTATGGTGCTTTGGCGTCCTGCCTTCCCGATTTCTTCTCTGGAGAGATATCCATAGGCTTTCTTTTCTTCTGATTTTTCTCGGACTCTCTTAAGCCTTTCAACGAGAGTTTGGATATCCTCATGAGTAAAGGGGTTGTAGTGGACATAACATATAAGTTATTAAAACTGGTGTAGGAACAAAGTACCGATAAAGCAGAATACGCGCCTTCAAGCAACCGGAATAACCAATTTAATATATAGAGAATATCCCCCTACTTCTCTTAGGAGCTGTTAATAAATAAGAAATAGGAGGGGCTAGATATGGATCATCCTTCTTTGTTACCCAGGTGGGAACTGGTTTCGTAGAAGAAGTAGTCCGCACCGGTCTTGTGTTACCTCACTAGCTCACCGACCCCGGCATCGCTACGTTCGTTCACTCAAAGAAAACTTCCCCCTTACTGGAGGGGAACTTTCTCATAAGTAATGGGCGCAGTCCATATAGGAGACTCGACCAGATCTCTTACCCATTCTCATTTCAAGAGGAGGGAAGGTGACGTACTCCCTAATCGTAGAGCTAACAAAGGATCCTGCCTGTAGCTTGTGGCTTTGTTAGTTGGCTTAATAGCTTGCTTGGTCCGATTGTTCATGTTGCTGGTCCCGCTGCCCTTACCTACTCAAATCCCGAAACGAAAAGATTAGTTCCCTATTCGTCCTGGTCCTTGTTCCTGGTCCCTGTGAAAGGTCCAGTCGATGGGAAAGAATCCATGTTCAAGTCTTATTACCGAGCTGCTTTCTGTGGAAGGTTCGATTACGGGAATTAAATATAGGTCACAAGGTAAGGGACCGCTTTCCTTTTATGCTTTCCCTACGTGGAAAATGAATCAAACCAGTTCTCCCTCCCCCCTATCGGTCGAGTCGATAAATCCCCTCTCCCAGCAAGCAGGTATTCTAAATGGTTATTGTTTATGCTCGTATATCATAAGATTTATTGGTAGGGCCATGAGAAATCCACTTCGTACCTTCGTATCTAGAATCTAAAAGCTTCTCACCTCTGTACCTTCTCATAGGATAGCACCTTCCGGAAGTTCCTATTAAAGAAGGGGACTATTACAGGATGCTTTGCATACAGACTAGTTGCATCCCTTAGATGGCTGCCTTCTACTTACAGAAGGACTCACTCTAGGAAAGGCTTCATACCCAGACTAGTCCTACCTCTGCTTCTAATGCTCGAACTCTTGTTGGAGTCCGAGCTCAAAGGACTAGGCTTGCAGACACTTCCTACTCCCTAAGAAGAGTGCTTAGGAAAGGAGGATCTCTTTCTTTAAAGGAAGGGAATCGATTCCTTTATAGTATAAGTTTCCAATGATAGAGGTAATAATTTAATACTCTATTGGAGGATACACTTTCTATGTTTTAAACTCTACGCTAATGGAACAAGTTAGTAAAGTAGCTAAGCTCTTCCAGGGGGAGATTCTAATACAAGGAGTACTTGCACCATATGTATTTCATCTTATCCCCCCACGTAAATTTCAATGTAATTATATGATACTTGAACAGGCCATCCGCTTACATTGATTTGATTGAGATTCACTCATGAACTCTGGAACTGGTTTAGCTAGCTCCTTCACCCCGGAAGGAAAGAAAGAGATCGAAGAGATGAACTCCTCCTACATCAGATAGATTGAACAGGCCTTTTTACTATCGAAAAGAGGCCTTATAGCCCGAGTCCTGAACCACTGGAATGGGCAGACCGCAAGTCAACAAGCAAGAGATCGTTTCCAGTTTCCAGATGCAAGAGTTGCGACCGATTAAAGCGAGAAATTCGAGATAGAGGCCTATAGAGGCTTACTAGTAAAGGGACCGGTTGGAACGACTGACAGAAGAAAGAAAAGCGGGAAGGCCATCTATTTAAAAAAAGAAAGTCATTCGTGGACTGATTCCGACTGATTATTGGACAGATGACCCTTTGCCATAGACCAATTGCAAGAGATTCGCATTACCATCAGACAGAAGACCGACCGCTCGCCCCTTACAGATGAGCTGACAAGGCCGGGGGCAAGTCTTTATAAAGGAAAGAACTATGTCTACATTAAATGAATTGATTCGTTTAAGTTTCCGAAGTAAGTTCGCCTAGTTTTAGGTTTTAGCACCTTCGCTGTAGAAGCACCTCTTTCCGACGCTAAGCGCAAAAGGCACTCGAAGGAGTAGTGGGACCAACCATCACTACCATAGGGCTCTAGTGGTAAATCCTGCCACCTCAGACTCCTATTTCCCCTCACGTGTCAACAAGCAAGTTGGGTGCTCTCCCTTAACGTGGTAGGACTCTGTTGCAGGTCTTGACGTTGGCTGATTAAAAAAGGCATCCCTCTTTGCTTTCTTATCAGCTAGTTTGCAGGAGTCCCGTAGACCAATCAAAAGAGGAGGAAGACCCCCGCATCTCTGTCAGCTGGCTAAGTCGGGCCGCTTCCCAATTGGCCCCATTTTTCAAAGTTTTGGGTTTGCTGGCAATGAGCCTCCTACCATAAGAAGTGCCCTGCTAGCTCGGTCAGTGGGCTTGCTTCTATCAACTGCACAGCCCTTTCTATATATATGGCTAGCCGCCCTATCTAATAGAGGAATTGAGTGGGGAATCTGCCTGTTCTCCCTATCGGTCTTTTATGGGTTCCCAATCCTGTCTTTGAATAAGGCTCCGCCAGAGATTCAGTACTTGACCATGCCTCCGGCTGTACCGATATTGATTCAATTCCGGTACGTCTTAGTGATTCTCTTGCCCAAGAAGAAAGATTTTGTTGCTTTTAATATGCCTTATTTGTATTGTAAGTGTTGAATAATGGCTCTTTCCACGAGGGAAATAGTCATCTATAGAGTCTCGGTTCATTCTGCGAACATGTCGCATAAAAAGCCGCCTTCCTCTGAGCTAATCCCAAAGAATGATTAAAAACCTTCCACCAGGATTTGCCCTAGTCCCAGAGCTTATTCTAGCGCAACAACGGATTCTGATTAAATTGGACCAAGAGCGTCTACGCAAAGAACTGATTCTATACCAGCAGTTGATTCTGGGCCTATTCCTCTGCTACTATTATACTTGTCGGAGACATGAAAAAGAAATTGATAAAGTGAGATTCATATTATCGATATCCCACTAGCTCATGTGCAGCTGATTCAATTGATAACATCACAGCTGATACGACAAGACCGGTTATTCACTCACCAACAACAGCGCATTCAATAGCAGCATTCGATGCCTACAGCCCAAAGTTTAGAGCCTCTTTTTATAGGTCAGTGGAATCTGTATGCTCAGAAGCCCGATTCAAGTAGTAACTTCACTTATTCGGTACCTCACAAGGGGCGGGAACTGCTATAAACACTCTTCGCGGATGGGTCTTTATAACACAATTAATAACTCTCTATCAGGGATTATAATCCGGAACGAAAGAAGGATAATGCATTTGCATGGCAAGAATGTTAGGAAGCTAACATCTCTCATCTGAGTGAGTTGGGCTAGTTTATTCCGAGGCCCTCCCACTCTAGGACTTCAATTTCATAATGATGTTATGCTCGCATCTGGTAATGGTACTCCATCAAAACAAATCTTGATTGAACCTACTATCTATCTATATTTGCTCAGTGGATACAATCTGTTCACGGTAAGGCCTTATATGGGTTTGATGTACTCTTATCCCCCGCGAATGATCCTGCATTCAGCGCGGGTAAAAGCATATGGTTAGCTGGTTGGTTGGTTAAGTGCTATTAATGAGAATCCAAATTCGTTATTCCTAACAACAGGGCCTGGATACTTTTTGGTTCACCATGCCATTGCTCTAGGTCATATCATTTGTCTCATCCATCCTTTATCCGTTCTTGAGAATCGTCTTCTAAAGGAGAATATTCTAATCGTCGTCCCTTTCATCTTAATCTCGACTTCGCCCACACACACCCGCTACCAGGCGGCAGGGATCCGCTCCAACTTATTATTCCCCCATGAAGGACAGCAAGAAAGGCTCGCTAAGGAAGTAGGCGGCTTATCAACTTGACCTTACCCATATAATTAAGCCCTAGCTCAAAGATTTGAGTTTGAACAAGATCAAATAGTCTATTAACTAAAAAAGGCTTTTGATCGGTCGAATAGGGTCCCCCTCACTGCTTTCTCAACGTGGCTTAAAAGCCCCGCTATTGGCCTTCTCCGCGTTTGTTTCAGCGGATTATTCCGATTAAGCAGATGGCACTTCTTCCTACCTCTGCTTGGAAATCTTAGCTTGACTTCATTCTTTCAAATAAGAATCATTCATTCTATTTCAAGTTTTCCGCTTTAATTATCACTTCTAGCATCTTAGCTTGAAGATCTAAGTTTATTTTTAGGAACCTCTTTTTCTTCTTATCTTAATTAAAGAAAAAGAGTTGGAACACGGTCTCATAGTTATCCCACACGGCAGCTTTTGATTTCGCGGGCAAACCGTCGAGCCCTTGTGCCTTCCTCGCCCGTGAGGGTTGGAAGCTAACTGCCGGTTCGCCGTCGCTCGTTGCACTCCATTCTCCATCCAAAAAGAATGGGGGGATTTCCACAAAGAACCACTCGTTTAGTGAAAGGGGAGGCCTCTTCATAGAGCTGGGTGAGGAGGCGGTACAGGTGAGCGGGTTAGAGCCTGGCCCGAAAGCAACAGGGGATCCCCCCTCTTCGCCCCGATGACCCATACTTAATCAGGATCCATTATGCACGATATGCCGACTCCTACTGGGAATATTGGGTACTCGTTGAGCTAACAGGAAGGATTCATAGACGTATAACTCGCTTCCTACGATCCAGCCTTCTCCGGGGCCGATGCTTCTCACATTCATCACACCGGGGTCTGTAACTCGGTTTTCGCGTCTATAGAGGTGCCCTTATGTTATTGTCTCTCGATCATTCGGTTTAGTTGTTCATCGGACCTATGATTTCAGGGATCGCTCCACTCCTTGTGCAAACAAACGCTCTTTGCGGGTCTCCTTCGTTCTTGTGATGGCACCGAAAGGTCTTGTGGTAGCGCTACATAGAGGGCTGTGTGTCGGGCGATAGAGTCAAACTCGGCCTACTACGGCCAATTTCCTCGTTTCGCACACCGTCTGGGTAAATGGATCTTTGGATACGGCTCATTCTAAATGGTTTGGCACCCTCTGGTCAAGGCAACCATAGCCAAAGAAAGAAAACCAAAACAGCTGGTTCCGACCTTGAGGTCTATTCTCGTCTTTCCCCTTATGTACCGCCAAGCGGGATACAAGGAAGCGCCTGACTTTGAACATAAATCTCTCACTCTTAACCTTCCGACCGATCGATGGTCATGAACCTTTTTATATTATATTATTACGGAAAAACAAGAGTTGGAACCTGAGAGAACTCAGTACGGAGAATGTCAGTTCGGTGGTTATGTATGGGATGCCCAGGCATTGATTGAGAAGGACGCTGCTTTCTGAGGCGCATCAGTTCTATTAGCCACTGCTCTCATAACAGACACAGACTCGGCGGTGGAATCCCTTTCGCGAAAGAGTTCGGTTACCAGCGCTTCCCTTATATCTCCGATCTAGCAGCAGATCAATCAATCTTTCGTTCCTTCCCTCTTGTGAGCTTGACCGGTGCTCTTCACCATGTGTCTTGAAGTCAGGGTTACCTGCTTCTGTGGTTTCACCCTTTTGGGTGTAATAGCTTCAAAGTTAGATAGTTTACGAAGTCCCCTCATCAGACAGGCCCGCTTCCTAAGCCTTTTGTAGCGCGTGTCCCAAGGTACGCTCGGTTCCGGTAGAGCCTGGAGCGACCTGAAGATACGGGTCACCTTTCCCAAGGAAGGCACAGTGGGAATTTGGAGCGAATCGAGCTTGGTTTGGTCGCCCTAAGCCGAAGCTTCTTATTTATTGATCTTGCCCAGCGTTAGGGAGGGGTTTTCCCTCTCCTCATCAAAAACGACTTCTAGATAGGGTTTCCCCCTTCCTTTCGTGCAACCTGATCTAAATTTCGTCGTAAAAAAGGAGACCTTCGCTAAGCATGTCAACGTCCGTACGGGAGCGGATTGCCGATGGATGGAGGCGGCTGAATCTAAGAGTTTAGTTCCAGGAGACTGAACAACATGGCCTGAAGCAGGATAGACTCATTGAGGGAGTGAGCCCCCGTGCTCCTCTTTTGGGATACGCCATTCGGCTCGGCTCACTCTCATGGATAGACCTTCGGTCAACTACATGACGAAGTCAACTCACTTTGCTTAACACAGGGCAGCAGAGCAGGACTTCTTTCTCAAGCTTCAATAAGTTCAAAGAAGTGCCAGATCGAAGGAACTCAGAAAGCATTTCCTCGCTTGCTTTCGACCGCTTTCTTTTCTCCTTCCTAAATCTGTATCTGAAATGAAGCCTTAAATCAAACCGATCTTTCATTTTCCTAAGAGATCGTCGATCGTCTTTCAGTTGGCACGGGATATCAAGTCCTGGCGCGCTTAGACCATTACCGGAACCGGCACGATAGTCGGGTGTACGCCATGTACACGAAGCCTCGACCCAACCACCATCCTTCTTTTTAGCGGCAGTTGTCCCTCCTTCAACAAAAAAAGGAATTCATCTCGTTGCACTGTGCTTTATTGCTTCTTACCACCCTCCACCCATGGAATCGAATTCATTTGCATTTGTTCTCTCTCGCAGTCATGCCTTTATCTTAGTTGCTATGGACTACTTTTTTACAAAAATAGAGGCAGAACCACTCCGAAAGGTAACTAAGAAAAGGGCTCCGCAATCGCATCCTATTACTGTACACGTTGATGATCTTGTATACTAACCGAGATTACATCCGCACTCGCCCGAGGTAAGTCCTCCCTTTAATTGTCTTGTGTTAGGGTTTTCGAACATACTCGGTATGCCTGCATGTCGATAGTTCGCTCCCTCTCTCTCTCAGCTAAGGAAAGAGATAGATAGAGAATTCACGCTTGTACTTCGTTATTTCCTGCGGATCTCTCGTCTCGTTACTTCTCTCTTCTTGTTATTTCCCACGTGCCGTACCATACCGCTCAGGAAAACAAAGAAGAACCAGGCTAGGCGACTCCTGTTCCCCTTTCTGAATCAACTTGTCCTTGCGCTTAAAACTTGCGAGCGAGTGTCGATCGCTCCTTTGCCTGGGCAAGATCTGACGACTCTTGTCCAAAGATAGATTGGCGGGTTATGAATTCAGATTTGCTACTGCCAAAGAGGCCAGGAACGAGCTTCCGCTTTATCTAAAGAGAAAACCTATTCCTTTCTCTCTTCCTGATCAGCGGATTCAAACAGGTGAAGCCCCCCTTCTCTTCTCGTTGGCACGGATGAATCAGTTACATCTTGTTCCTACTACTACCGAGTAGAGGACATTTCATTCACAGACCTTGATCTTTAAGGTAAAAGTGGGCCTTAGCTGGGTGACCGTCCCCGTTTTCGTTGGATGACCGGCCCATTCTTAGACTTGGTGAACTCCTGTCGCGATGAATTAAACTCCGTTCCATGCTTGTCAATCACATCGGAAAGTCGTTGGGTCGGCGGAGACCTCTTTCGGCAAAGAATTATACAACAAAGCCCGATTCGAATCATTATGCTCGATAAAAGGAATAGGGGAAGCTCCAATAGAAAACAGCACTACTGCTAGTAAGATAGCGATCCAGGCAAGCGCCAAAAAAGGGGGCACAAGCAAGCACAAGAATCAAAGCAGGCAAGGGCGTGTGAAGGTTGAAAAAATAAGTTAAAGAGGCATAGAGCACAGCTTCGATTCATTTATGTGATTATTGAATCCCAACTTAACGAACAAAGGGAGGAAGTCGATCTTGTTGGTACGGTACCATTGACTAAACTAAACACCGAAAGAATATCGATTTCAAACAGCAAATCAATGCAATAAAGTGAGTTCAGGATTGATAATAGAGTGAATAGAAAGAGAAAAAACACATGGTTACGCTTTCGAAGCTAGCTAGCTTAAGTTAAGCCGTTGCGCGCTAAGAGCATCACTGCATTCATTAAGACAGATTGAAAGTCTGTAGTTGACAAGAAAAATAGGCAATGAAAGGCATTCAAGTTACGTTGTCAGTCTACGGTATCGAAGCTTCGGCTTAGTCACAATCTACCTTCCCTCTTGTTTCAGAGGGAATGTTAGGAGTTCCCCTTATGTGAGGAGTGAGTAACGAGTGAGGAAAGCTCTATCAAAGGTAGTTGAGTGGACTTCTAACTAGTAGCTAGTCTGAGGTAAACGACTGAACGATTGGTAATTGAGTTCAGGACTGGTAATTGAATCATAGACTAAGCATTGTGAAGAGCTCAACTTATTATAATGAATGCAAGGATTCTGGGCTATTTCCGAACTCTAATGAGGAACGGAGAATCACCCATTAAAGCTGTGGAAGTAGGGATTTAAGCATTCATTAAAGCAAAGTAAACGATACACTGCGCGGATAAGCTTTCTTTCCTTCTAACGAAGGCAAGCCGTTAGTCAAGAGGTTAGTTACCAGTTCTTAGTTCATAGGTACTCCCTTGCTCCACCTTTTCGGCCTAGTCACTCTCTCGCCTTATAGCTAGGAGTGTTCAATAAGAGTTGTGAGTGTGAGTGACTCTAAAAAGAGAACAAGCTGTCAAGAGTGAAGTCAACAGAGTCGGTATCAACACCTAAAGTCGGCAATCACTCTCTGTCCAAAGTTAGGAGTTCCGTTACTAGTCATCGACTCAAAGAGTCGGGAAGGACAGTGTAACC